AACGTCTTTCTTAGTAACGGGGTCCGGAGACAAAATAGGAAAGGTGATTTCACTATATTTTTGACCAGGAACAGGACCTATTACAAGAATATTTTTTTTAGTAGGACGATAACTCTGAAAAGAAAGATTGCCCATCTTTTCTTTCATTTCCGGAGAAATACGATCGGAGGGGGCTAATTCGAATCCTTCAGGTAAAATAAGAACAGCCCCCACATTCAAAGATCCCCGTTTCCCATTAGAAAGAACCTGTTTCAGTTGGATATCATAGGGAATTCTAACAACTGCTTCAAATACAGTATCCGGAAGTACCGCTTGTGGAACCTCAATATCCACGGGCTTATTGGCTAAATGACAATTGGCGCATACAATACGCCCAGTAGCTTCTCGTGGATTCTCATAACCCTGTTGTGCAAAAATGGGATATGCGTGTGAAATAGATGTCCAAGTTATTACATATATAAATATAATGACCGATACGAAAATGGATCGAGTCATCTGTTCCTTTATCCAAGAAAAGATATTTCTATTTTGCATGGTCCAATCATTGATCCCGAAAATTTCTACAATAAATTGGGTAGGTTGCTAGTAGAGTTCCCTATCCACGATTCTGCTATTTTTCTGGGATCCAGGAGTCATGTCCCGGATCGGTAGAAACTTAAAAAATAAGTAACATTTTGAATGGTTTGTTTATGTACGAAGTAAAAAAAACATTATGATTAGATTTATATCAGTAGATCATTTTTAGTCATTCATTGAATGATAAATGACTACAAGTGACGGAGATACACGATTTAAATAACGGAAGATCCAATATTTCAAAATTGTATCTAGAATGACTGGAAAGGTGGAAACAAGACCAGATATAATTTGATTATTATGATAAAATCCAAAATCCTTGTAGACAGAACCAATCATTAGTTCCCAACCATGAGGCGAGTGGAATCCAATACATAAATCCGTTAATAAAAGAATAGAAAAAGCTTTTATTGTGTCGCTTAAGTTATAGATAAATTTCCGAACCCAAGAATTAATAATACCAAGTTCTTCATTACCCAGAATAGAATAACCACTTAGAATAGCGAAGCTTATTATATTTGTCGAAAAATGTAAAATGGTATGGATATGATCCTCATTGTACATTTTGACCAATTGGATCGTTTCTTTGTGTATTCCTATATGAAGCTTTTGTATATGTGTATCGGGGTACTCCTTTATCATTTCGTCCAAAAGGAAGAGTTCTTCTAATTCTATGAATTTTTCCAGAACGTTCTTTTCTTGAATATTATTCAAAAAAACTTCGGATTGCCCAGCATTCCACCAATTAGTAACCAAAGATTCCATACTTTTATTAAATGAGAAAGAAATCCACCAGGGCAAAAAAACTATAGATGTAAGATATAGAAGGGGGTTGAATGCTTTCTTTTTTGGCATTTTTAATCTGTGAATTGTTAATGAAACCACCTCATTCCTCGATTCTATCCAATCTGATATTTCCATGAAACATGAGTTCTATAACAAACAGGGTATTGAATCCACAGACCCCCTTTATTTTATTTAATTTAAATTGAATTAATTTAATTATTTAATTAATTTAATTATTTAATTAAAGGGCTAATCCTTAGATCTGGAAACAATATTTTTTTTTATTATGTCTTCATTCGAAGCAATTGTATCCTTTCGCTGAATGCCCTAACGAGCCACTTCAAGTCAAGAAATGCATATTTTTCGAATTTCGAGACAAAACAAAAACAGAATTGAATTACAAGATATGATCCATCTATATCTAACATATCAATTAAAAAATATTGGACCCCAAAAATATGAAGTATATATATAGTCTTAGTTTTTCGGATATATATGATGAATCCATACTTAGTATACTTGTTACGAGTATGAAAAAATGGAGTTGATTTCCATATACAATCCATCAAAAACTTTTGGTGGAAAAAGCGCTTTGTTTTCTGTTTTCTGGTTGTTTCACACGCGTCTGCTTTTGCTCGAATGAGCGACCTGAAAAAACAAAACAGAACTCAATGCTGCGAAAGCATTCATTCTTCAATTCATTTCAAAATACTTCAATTGGTACGCGCAAAAAATAGGCCAATTCCGCAGCCTTTTGTTCAATTTCTCGTGGAGTCAAATTCTCATCAGTACGAGTCAAAGGAATGGCACCCTGGCCTCTGATTTCCATATAAAGTACACGCCGGGAATAAATACCTTCTTTAACCTCTATTCTAATCGACTGAATATCTCTCATAAGGAATCGAAGAAAGATTCGACGATTTCTTCCAGGGAATCCCCAACGAAAAATACACACTATTCCTTTTTTTCTATCGAATCTATCATAACCACTACCCACATTCCACGAAATTGTGCACCACAAATAGGAGCTAATGAACATACCCGCGATCCCATAGAAAGACATCACGATCCCTTGTGGGAAAAAAAGGATTTGCTGAGAAGGAAATAAGGATATCAGATTCCTACCAAGGTAACTAGAAGTTCCAACCAATAAGAATCCCAGTGAACCTAAAAAAAGGATACAGGCCCAACATAAATTACTTGTTTTTCGAGACCCCATTATAAGTTCTATCCATATATGTTCTGATCGCCAGTTCATACTAGATCCAGTTGTTTAATTTTATTGAAATTTAGAGAATAACCAAAATTTGACTTTCTTTTTTTGTTCCTGAAGCAACTCTTATCAACTAGCACTCTTATTATGATGTGAACCATTAGGAGTAATTCATCGAATCGCTTAGATATAAAAAAGGATCCCCCTCATATAATCCCACTATAGATATCTACATACATAGAGATATTTTTACTTTCCATTTCATACATCTGCGGACCCCCTTTTGAATATTATCCCCATATATCATCCCATGATGTTTCCACGCGCATAATAGCTCTTTCATTTGTGTTCGGAAGAATCCACATGTTGTATCCTATGTCCACTAAATAGATAGATAAATTTAAATAGATATAGATATCTGTATTATGACCCAAGTCCGAGTCTTGAAAAAAAAAATGAACGAGATTTGGTCCCGTCGAATCTAGATAATCTTGTTTTTTTGAACATGAAGAGATAGGGAAGCCATTGCAATTGCTGGAAATACTAGACCCACTAAAGGCACAAAAAAAGAGGGTAAGTTGAAAGTTGTCATAGAATGGATACCTCGATTTAATATTTTGTACCTGTTATAAAGATATCTTATGATAAGTATATCTATTATCAGTATATAATAATAGGTACAAGAAACGTAGAACTAAATAAGTGTACCTATTCACTTTTATATAATATATATTTATTATTATTGTTCTCTTATACTTATCTTCTAATAAATACCAAAAAAGGTTCTTACTTGGAGAATAATTATATCTATAATAAATACGTAATGTAATAAAATAACATGAATTTTTCCTAATTTAGGAGAAAAATTCACTCTTTTATCCTATTGATAGAGCCTTCCCGATTACTAATCATGCATTATATAGGTAGAAATAAAATGGATCTGTAGCAAATAAGAAAAGTGATTATCAACAACTTATGATCCGTTATACAATTGTATTTTATAACCTCAAGTAAAACTCCGTGCTTATTATTTTTTATTTTCACTTTGATTACCATAAACTAAATAAAATGGAAACTAAATACTTGTAAACTTCAAATAAAAAAAACAGAATTAAATGATCTACTTGATTCAATTTTGATTCAAAGGACAGAAACCGTGAAGCTGAAATAACTCACTCAGAACACCCTTTAAAGGATTACGTGGTACGATTGGGTCGAATAAGCCCTTATGGAATAAATACTCAGCTTCTTGTGACCCATCAGGTACTGTCTTATTCAATGTTTGTTCAATTACTCTTTTACCTGCAAATGCAATGTAAGCATTAGGTTCGGCAATAATGATATCTCCTAACATACCAAAACTGGCAGTCACCCCACCGGTTGTAGGAGATGTAAGGATTGATACGTAGAATAACTTTTTATTTGATTGATAATCATATAAAGCTGAAGATATTTTAGCCATTTGCATCAAGCTCAAACTTCCTTCTTGCATGCGGGCTCCCCCCGAAGCACACACTATAATAAGGGGTAGAGAGCTATTAGTAGCATATTCGATCAAACGGGTGATTTTCTCGCCTACTACGGATCCCATACTGCCCCCCATAAACTGAAAATCCATAATCCCAATTGCGATGGAAATACCGTTTAATTGACCTATGCCTGTTTGAACAGCCTCAGTTAACCCTGTCTTTTTTTGATAAGAATCAATACGATCTTTATAAGGCTCCTGCTCCGAATGAAATTCAATGGGGTCCACCGAAACCATGTCCTCATCCATAGCATCCCAAGTGCCTGGATCAATCAAAAGTTCGATTCTTTCTGAACTACTCATTTTCAAATGATATCCACATTGTTCACAAATATTCCGTTTTAACCTAAAAAATTTCTTATAATTTAATCCATAACAATTTTCGCATTGAACCCACAAATTCCTGTATTTTTTACTTATATCGAGATCACTTCCACTTGCGCTAGTTTGTATACTGATGAAACTATCACTGTCAATACTATTTACGCTTTCACTACAAATGTAACTATAAATGTAATTCTTACTGTAATTGTCACTACCGCTTGAAATGTAACTATCAATATGGATTTCAGAACGAAGATAACTCTCAATGCAACTAGTAATGTGATTATTCCAACTATATTGAGTATCATACATGTAACGATTGTAGTAGTGATTGTCACTCTTAGGTCCATCATTCGGATAACTATAATTTAGGCAACTAGAAAAAAAACCGCCCAATTCACTCAAAAAAGAACGATCGTCTTCAACCTCAAAAATAAAATTTTCAATATCCAAATATATGGAATAATTTTCACCATTACTATCCTTAACTAAAAAAGTGTCATCACAGATCAAACTCCGAATGTTGCTGACACCAAATAAAGGATCAATATTATTAGAGCTGTCACTATCAAT